TTAGATTGTAACCCTCGAAACCGATCGGAATACGGATGAGATCAAAAAGGCCATCATTGGGGCAAACGATGCAATAGCTTCGGTTAGAGCAAAGCCCAAAATGGCATAACCAAATGATTGTTTAGCCAATGATGGATTTCGGGCCACGGAATGGATCAAAGAACTGAACACGTTTCCAATACCGATAGCAGCTCCCGCTGAAGCAATTGTAGCAGCTCCGGCACCTATTGATTTTGCACCTTCTAACATCTCGAGTTGAGAATTCTCGTCACGCTTTTTCATTCACGATTTTATGTCCTCGTCGATTCTTCCCCTCGTTCCTTTTATCTTGGGCATCTCACTTGGAAATTGAATTCTTTTCGATCTTGTACCCACGGAGCTGAACACCAACAAAATCTCGATGATAAAAGAAAACTACAAGCAACTACATCAATCAACTACAGCTTGAGAGCGGATACAATGCACCACTGATTATTTAATATAGAGTTCTTTCTCAAACCTATCTTTACTTGATACTTGATGGTACGCTCGCTCTGTAGGACTCGAATTCAATCACTGAAACCGATTAAACGCATGTTAAGAGCATACTCGCGGATGAGCAGGTCAACATGCCGATCGGTTCTTCTGGGGAGTTCCCTACTCCGCTAACGCTATAATCCGGTCAGGGCGAATGGATGTAGTGAAGTTACCATTTACTACTTAAGATATTGTGTTAGCAAGCAAGACGTGACTTCTCGCTGATGATGTTTAGTCAGGTCTAGTGCTCTCTCTCTATGAAAATAGTCGTCTGTCTCACTTCCCGAAGAGAGGGAAACCACTCCTTCTAAAAATAAAACTATGTCATTATAGATATAGATGCATAACTCCAGCTTCGCTTTCTTTCTATCAACAGAATGGGAACCCTTATTTATCTTGATACGAATCTCCGATTAAGTTAGCTCTTCCGCGCTTGACTGCTTTCTTCGTCACACTTTACTTTGGGCGTCGTAGCGGAGAAAGGCTTGTGGCCTGCCGATTACCTGCTGCCTTAGACGTCTTTCTCTTCTCTTGTTTGTCTCTTAGGTATACCTTTAGCGAAGCGTTCAACAATACCATCGCCATCGGCTGACTCCAATGAAACCATTTCTACAGCAACTCAAAGGAGGAAACGAAGAAGAAAGATCTAATCCCAGGTAATGATTCTACTTCTACTATGGTGCTATTTGCCATTTGTTCTACAACTCACGGTACAAGTATTCCCTAAGTGAGTAAGGAGATGGAAGCGAAACTGCTCGAATGAAAGCTCTAGCGAGGAGGGAAGCGAAGCTGCTCGACGACAATGGATCGAAAGAGAGTAAACGAAGTTGGCGAATCAATAGCAATTAGGGTAAATGAAGTGACTCGACTAGTTAGTCTCGGGATTGAATCAACCAAGGGAGGAGATGAGCTAGCGAATCAGGAGCAGAAACCAAGTGAATTACTTTACTTGGATCTGTTTTTAGCTATATTTCAACCTTTTCTCCGATGGCTTTTGACGATTGGATTTCTCGAGTCTACTTTCCATGCTTTGACCATTTCATTTGGCAGAGAAGAAAAGAAGAGATGCGGCTTTTGACGGATGTTCTTAGGTTCAGCAACAGTTGAGGAGCCAACCTGCTCGACAATAATTCCATAAACACCTAGCGGAGACGGTGACAACCTAAATAGGAAGATTACAACTCCGAGACATTCCAATAGAAAAAAAAATTCTAGTCATTTATGCGGCTATCAATGGATGATGGAAAAACCAGCTAGCTCGGATGCTAAGAAACATCGTAAGAGAAGTCGTCCTGACAAACGGTTATTTCAGACCTACGTGGAAAGCTTTCGACAGAAAAAGAAAGTGAGACTCGTGCTGCTAGAGGAATTGATCCGAAAGGTGTTACATCACTAAGGTGCTCTTAGCTCCTGATCACTGGCACTTAGTACGAACAACTACCTTAGCACTACGTTCTGACTTTCCGATTGGAGTTTTAACACAAGTAGATCGCTACCCAGGGCAGATGCCGGGAAGCAAGGTGGTTAAAAGAGTTCTTGCTCCAATCTCTTCGGCGGATCCAACTAAGGAATGAACTGGCTTATTTGTAGTTTTTGGGGAGGAATCCCTTTTTATTTATACTTTTAGGTTTTTCCAAAAATCATTGGTGTAGCACGTAGGTGGATGAATCCTTATAACATGAGATCCGAGGAAACGCAGTTAAATCGACTGAAAGGAGGAGATGAGCATGAACATGCGAATCATAAGTCAGGGGTGAGTCATACGAACTCAGGATCGGTAGAGAGGGAAGTTTCTCAAAAACCTAGGTAAGAAAATGGGGCTTGCTTACTTTTGCCCTATGCTAGAGTCGACTTTTCAAAGTCATTCGAATGATTCCCCAAATTCTAATTATTGAAAAAATGAGATCCATTATACGGCCTAATCCGATATAGAAAAAGGCTCCCTTGCTCCGCCTAAATCTGTATCAATAGCAATGGCAAGATCAACTACTGAAGGGGTTGTGGCACCCATTTGGCTTTGTTGGCATGACTCTAGGAATTGATCTGAAATAGTAGCCTGCTGACCAAAATGCCTATGATAAAAGAGGTGCTAGCTAGTTTACTTGCCTACTTCTTAGAGCGAGGACGTAATCCCGGCTCTATCAGCGGAAGAGGAGATCCTTCGTCCAGGAGTCCATTTCTATCCCTTTCTCTTCTATTACTTCTAGCAATCAATCATAATATAGTATAGACTCTTAGCTCAAAGAAGACCCAGGCAATGCCAATCTCGACTAAACTGCATCAACAAGCTTTTCCTGTACCACGAATCCATGTAGATCCAGAATGACACCAAACCAATCTCAAAGAAACAGCAACTATGACCGCAAACGCCAACTCACTTCTATATATACGTCACCAGTACCATCTTGTTTAGCACAAGTGTGATTGTAGCCATGTGGACGATTCCTTTGAGGTTGAGGCTCTCTGAAAGCCCAACTCTTATATACGTTACCGTTAGTCCCTCATTTTGTATCTATATCTATTTAGTCAAGTATCAGCCTCTCCTGTAGTAGCGAGGATAAACGTCGCATTCCCCACCTCTCTCAAGTCGAACTGAAAAAGAAGTTCATCGACAACACCGGCTCGTACTCGCTATTTAAGATTTCGTTTGGAATTTGATTTGCAACCACCAGGATGGGAACATCTTCATCTCATTGGATCAACTTCATCGGAGAAATCCAGTTCTACGGCTCATGGTTCGAGCTCAGAAAAGAAAGAAAAGAAGTCAAGTTCAGTGGGCCGAGGGGGCGCCAGAAAAGGGGATAGAAGAAGCACCCTGAGAGGGAAGGGAAGGATGTGTCTGGTGGACAAGTACCTTAAGTGACAGTTCAATCAGAATCTTAATAAGAATAAGTAAAGGAAATAGTTTTGTGTCCATCTACGGAGGAAGGCTCGTCTCAAATAAATTTTTATTCTAGGTCCAGATGTGGTAGAAAGAAGGGCTTAAGACGGATAAGGAATAGTAAGAGTTTATAGACTGCCTCACTAATAATCTTCCTTATCGTACTACTGTACACAACTAGAAAAGGGGCAACAACTCTTGAGTGAAAAGCAGTATCTCAGTATCTAAGTAGCCCTTCCTTGACTTAGTGGCTTACAATACTTGTCCTCAAGCTAAACAAAAAGCTTACTCAACTCGTAGTGAGCCCACCATTGCTTTCAACAGTCCGCGTTCGGGGACGGACAAGCTATAGCTATAGATAGAGTGGCAAGGAGAGATGCGTTATGGGACACAGGTGGCAATAGAGATCTTCCTATATGACTCGGAAAGTGAAGGAGAGAAGCTAGAGTGCCTATGAGAAGCCTCTATGAGTAGATTATACCATGCCAGGTACAGTAAAAGTCTTTATGATACAGTCTTTATGAGCAGCATACCAGTGTATTTAATGATTTCTGGTGATGAATATATTCTAGCTACCTTTCTCCGGCTAACGCGTATCCGTTTTATTGCTTTTAAGAGTTCCTTACTCACAAGTAGTACGGAAATAAGATCTTTTTTTAATATAAATATCGCTTAACCGTTAACTAATACAGAAAGAGCTTAACTGATTGCTCGAAAGCCCTCCCTTCCCTTATAAACTTAACCAACTGCAACTGATTCACATGAGTCTCAGTAGGACCCTACCAACCAAAACTTTACGCACAAAGATACCTGGAAGACAAACGAAAGACTGAAGGAAGATGGTAACCTATCGTTCTACAAAACCCCTACCGGTTGCATTGGTTAGTAGATCCCCGCATCATGGCTCGGGATCAGAGACCTTCATATTAAAGTACGGCTTTTAACCACACGGCCTGTATGAGTGATATCACAAACACGTTGACTTACAGAAAGATCAAAGACGTTTACCTTTTCGAAGGGCAATGGGAGTCTAAAACAGAGTTACTCGTCGATACGATAGGTTGATTTACGCTTACCCGTCATTATAGGCATAAAGCCTAATCTGAATTTGGAAATTTAAATACGAATAAGCTGGTCAAGTAGAAGGAACTCCCAGAGTGTGAAGCCCCTTGGGATAGGAGATGAGACTTGGTCTGGGGCAATTGCACCGTTCTCTCCCTCCGCGCATGACTAATCGAGAACGAACTTCGCAATTAGAGTTTCTCGACCTTCTCAGGCACTGCGGAATGGTCCCAGAAAGGATGAGAAAAGGGCTGCTGCCGGGCTAGGACCAGCGCTTGCTGCCCGACTATCGCAACAATTGTAGCGGCTCAATTGCCTTCACTAAAGCAGCACTAAAACGAAGCACTATTGCCACCCCTCATACACTCAAACACTTTTTTAGTAGTTAAAGCAGAAGTAGGCCGCATGCAGTAGCAAACTTTTAGCCAAGGGGGCGCAACTAAGGGTTTAGCAAGATCACTCGCTTCGGATGTGCGGGGACGGTTCCTACTTTGAGCTAGCACTTGAGCCTGATGGTGACAAGTGAGGTCATAAGAAGCAAGCGGTGAGCCCTGAGAAAGAGCGCTCCGCCGCGCGCTACGAGGGAAGGAAGCTAAGCACAAAAAGTAGAGCTAAGTAGGGGCGGTGGGTATAGCATACGAGACAGGTGCATTCAATCCTGCTCTCACCAGCTTGTGCTGGGAGTACGGTTCATTAGGTACCATAGGTGTCACCATAGTAGTAATATAATAGCCCATGTCTTCCTTCTCCACTCACTAGGAGTTTGAAAGCTTCAGTCAACACAGTCCTAGGCGCACTAGAATGGATAGCACAGGTCGGAGATGAAGCTTCTAGACCAACCTCTTCCCCGGTCTCTGTATGACTTCAAGGGTTAGTCACCAGGAATGGTAGAGAGAGTTCCTTTTTTGTTCATCTGACCCAGGGAAAATGCTCTTTATTGGTCTCTCAATAGGCGAAGCAAAACAGAACTACGCTCAATCTAGCACTAGCAATGAGGAAAAAGAGGTCTTTTGCCTAGTCCTTTCTCTTGTCCAGATCGGAAGTCGGAAATAAAAGAAGGAGTCTGGTATTGAAAGATAAAGTTTTAGACAGAATTGAGCAGAAAGCTACGTTTCAGCTCCCCTTGAGGGAGACTTGGTAAACCACATTTTTTGTAGTGAAATGATCTATAAACAGAGGATCGACAGAAGCGAAACTCGAATCACACCATCAGGAATAGGTCCAAGCATTCCTCTTTTGGGTAGGTGAGTGGGGAAGATTAGAGCAAGCAAGGCATGAGATCTTCGCCTTCTCCTACTGACCTGTGTTTTGTGTACACTCGGGAGTTCCCAGTTCTCTCTAACGCAGCGGCGGGAACGCTACGAGTTAGCCTCATGAAAGAAACTTCTTTTATAGGATGTTCGCTAGCCGTCTAACCATCGGTATATCTGCATCCCGGTACAGATGCTTTTATTAACATCTTTATCGCGTCTATCGGAAGTCCACCTTTACATATGAGTTTTCCCATTCGATCTAATGATGTAATGGAGGAACATCTATCAACTTAGGGCAACCGAGAAAGCTTCGCATCAGAACCCTTACCCTTAGCTCGTTGCTAGGTCATCAACCCCAGTAACCCAACAGGGTAAATAAATAAAACCAACCACATTAGGAAATGCGAGCTGGGAGAGCCGCGAAGCCTTCTTTGTGGAGCAACTTCCTTCAGTTCTAATAAGGTGTGAGCTAGGTGTGGGCTTGGCTTGGGGTAGGCGCTAAGGAAGCAGGTCCCTCTTTTAAGGAGCGTTATGGTCTACGACCTCTACGACTGAATTACCCCTCGGGAAGGAACCAAGAAGAAGGTAGCCCCCCCAAAAAAACAGATGGTTCAGAGCGCTAGTGAGGCTCACAACAGGGAACGAAGGCTGGTCGAGCCTGCTCTCCCCTCAAACCTTCCTTTCAGAGTCTTCCTTTAGATTAGAATAGTTAGAATGGGCTTATTCTTCAGCCTTTTTTTCGTTATCTTTTCCCACCCGCCATCCTCATTCATTGGGCCTCCGTACCACCTACTCACAAACAAGAAAGGGTGATGATCTTTAGCTTTACTTGTGCGTAAGGTGGATTACAAGTGGGTAAGCATTACTGTTGATAGGGAAAAGCTAGAACAAGGGGGCAGAGGAAATAGCCTTGCGAGACCCAGCGAGGGTACCGAATGTCCAAGATAGTAACAGTCGATCGCGCCTTATTATCTTGACAGCCGTGCTTCTTTTTACCAGAAATCACCCTTTTTAATGCTTTGGCCCATAGGGGGAGAAGTTTTCTTAAAGTTGTGCCCTCCCAGAGTGGAATTAAGGTTGTGCTATCAAAATCCCTGGGAAACAGACAAAGATGAAAAAACATCCGTGGTTTAGGAGTGGAATTTCTCTTCCAGTGACCAGATTAGATCCAGTATCACCGACCACTTCTTCAGACGTAGTTCTTCTTGATACTTCAAAGAACGACGTAGAGATGTCTGTATCCAAGAACCTCTAAGTCCCACTTCAGCAGGTTAGAAGTCTTGTCCTTATCAGGTCAAGACTTGTATACTTTATGTTTGGTCTGATTTTCCCTTAATACTTGAATAAGGCAATCAGGGTTCTTTGACTGGTGATGCCGTGGCTAGCAAATCGATAGTGCTGGGTTAGATGCTTGGCTCCAGTCTTTAGATATTTGTGAATGAGATGGGTAATTCTTTGATTAGCAGTCTCCGAGAGTGTGCTCTAGTAGAACTTTCGGCTACAGTTGCCGATGAGGTCTTTTTTGAGTCACTGGGCTTTGATCCGTCGCCATTCTCTAAGCGGAGTCGTGCTTTGTTCATTGCAAGTGTTGAGTTTGAGGCAAAGCGGAAGAAGTTCGATCCGGATGTGATCTAGGAGAAGAAGAACGTCATCGTGGCAGAGGTAGTAGCTCAAGCTAAAGAACTTGAGAAGACCTTGGAGGAAAAGATGAACTTGCTTGATGCATGCCACGCTGTACGCAAGGATCTGAAGACCGCCCACTCATCTTTGCAGGAGCAGATCATTGAGTTGGAAAGGAAGCTGTCGGGTTTGCGGAACTAAGCTTCATCTCTTATGGAAAAGCTGGATGAGTGTAATGACAAAGAGTCCGAGCTAGAGTCGCAGATGGAATCTGCTGCATAGGACATAGAAAGCTTGTCGATGAGGGTCGTTCTTGCCGAGCATGAGTATGAACGTGCAGCATCTTCCCTTTATGTTTATAGGGAGAAGATTCTGGGGCTGCAAAAGTCCGTTGAGACAGTTGGGCTTTGAGCTTTCTTGCTTTGTCTGCCTTGGACATCTTCATAGTTTTGATTTTACTTTCTTTATGCCGATAGGACATACCTATAAACTTGGTTTTCTTTTTTGGTATTATATATGCATGAATTCCATGGTTTGATTTTGCCTTTTACACTCTTGCTTAGGAGTTATTTGCTTACACCCGGTAGGACGTGGTTAATCTGCTCTTTCATCTTGAATGGGACAAATTGTGAATCTACTCCTGGCTTATGAGGAAAAAAGGGCTTTTTGATGTTGTTTTGCCGTAAACACTGTATACTCATGCCGGCCAGGAGTTTGCCGTTCATAGTTTATACTCATGCAGGCCAAAAGTAAATAGTTTAGTCTCATGTTCAGGAGACTGTCCCTAATTTATACTCATAGTGGGTAGTAAAGAGTTAATCCTCATATTCAGGTGAATAAGGTACATCTCATTTAATGAAGTTTTGGTCCGGGGCTTTAAACAGCACTCCGGTGGGACAGGGTAGTTATCGTTTTGGTGAGACTGAGGTAAGTGAAGTGATACAACTTAGACTTACACAATTGTAAGACTGCTTAGGTAGTTTAGGCTCGTGCCTAGGAGCGTCTTTGAGTTGTACACCTGGTGGGACTGGGCAAGTAAGCTTGTACTCGCCGGTGGGACAGTAGTTTTATTGAGATCTTTTCTCTCCCTTACCTACCTTAAAGCTGCCTTAGATGCTCTTGTTGGATCCAATCCAGAAGAAGTGGGTATGGATTTTGATCTCGATCTGGTCTACTGGTGCAACATTCGCTTAGTCAACTCATGGTAGTGCTACTGATGTCGGTGCTGGACCCGGAACAGCTGCTGGACCGAGTTAATCGACAGGATCTACCCCTCCAAATGGAATTGGTAGGAATGCTCGTTCAAATGGAATCGGAACTGTGACTCGCTCCAACTACGGCAGTAAGCCACCCAAAGGTAGGAATGCCGTGAATCCTAAAAGGGAGAGGTAGCCGGTAGTTGAGAGATATTGATCTTGTTTTGTATTGTTGTTGCTAGACCAAAGGGAAAGGGAGAGGAAGCGAATGCTGACGAGACCCTTCTACAACAAAGAAAGTAGATTCATTCAATATTCCATCTTTCCTGGGGCTGGGTCTTGACTTAGGAACATGGAGTGCGTACCGCTCTTCCTACCAGGTCTCCCCCCCGCTGAACAAGTGGAACCACCAGATTCGTCTATATAAATTTATACTTTATTTTACAGTGGAGCAATCATGGTGAACCAGCATTTAAAAAATCTTCAATAAAAAAATTATCCTTATTCCTAAGCCATATTAAACAAAAACCTATTTTTATTAAATCTTCATTTGTAAGTCCAGCATCATTCCACCAATCAATTTATGTCAGGTTAAGAAAAAAGAAGACTTGCATTCTAACCTGTCTCAACGAGAACTGGTAGAGACCGGTCCTTTACTTATGTCAAAAATGCAAGTTGCACCATTGAATAACAACTCTAATTCCACCTCCTGGTCAAATACAGGTTCGTGCTGCATAGCTGGGGAGGAACTTTAATCACATGTCGATGCTCTCACTTAGTGGAATTTCATTGACGTAGTTTCGACCCCTGATGAGGAGTCCATATGTCGATTCAAGTTAAAGAAGAAATAGGACTTTTGTTCAATAGGGATTTGAAATAGGGATTGGTCTGTCTCACAGATGAATAAGATGTCCCAATTGTTCATTTCATTCAAGGTGCGTTTTCCTCAGTGGACTTCGAGACCTAAGGGAGATGGTAATATGTAATATTATCGACCACCGGGAGAGGAAAAGAAGAGTTATTTATGCACTGAACGAGCCGAAGGCATGGAATAGGGATAGATATGTCTCAAAGATCAGGTATTTTGGGAAATGCTGTTGTCACGCTCTCCTGACTATCGAAGACTCGAGCTGACGAAACCATTCGACCAGGTAAGAGGGGGCTAAAAAAGAGAAAAAAAAGAGATTTGTAAGTAGTTGAGCCTTTTTCCTTCTTTTTCGCGGTGAATTGACCCCCTTTAGAGCGGTTTTTGCTTTAAAATGGCTTTGTTTGGGCATCCTATCCCGTCATTTTCGTTTTTTTTCTTCATTAGGGGCTCTTTTAGGCTGGTGGTGGAGTGAATTGAGGGACCGACGGATCGTTGTGATAGCCGTGGTGAGTCGAATAGTAATATTCCTTCA